GAAAAGACAAATAATCCACCCTAGAATCCCGTTTTACCCATTTCTATTTCTATTTTACTTAAGATTCTCTGCCTATTTTGTTTAGGTTTAGTATCGAGTCGAATTGAATTCTATTACAATAGAAAACAATTAATCTATTTCTATTCTAGGACATTGAAATGTGAAAACAGTAACATAATCATATGGTTCTAATTGATTGTGGAGTTGAAAAAAAAAAAGAAACAAAGTCAAATAGTCTTCTTCACAATATATCTACTATGACTGACTAGTTCTACAGTACACAGTACAAGGAATTCTCTAAATATGGTAGAAAAAGACTAGAAAGAAGCAAAGGTCTCTACATAATTTTTTTATTATACAGAATAATTACATAAGATAATTTATCAACAAGAATCTCGTTCTTTTTATGAGCTTACTATGTTGATAAATCCGCATACCTAGAAATTCATTTCGGACAATTGAACCTTCTCAAACTGTTTCTTTTTAAGAACCAAAAAGATTTGTGCCAAAATAATAGATGCCAAGAAGAACAAGAGACCTTGGACACGTAACGGATCTTGAAGCACTATTTCTGCATCCCCCTGACCAAATCCACCCACATTAGGATTACTCGTTAACGGTTGATCAAGTTTGATAGATTCACCCTCTGAAACAAGAAGTTCTGGTCCTGGAGGTATAATATCAATCACTTCACGTCCATCCGATGCATCCACTATCGTTATTTCGTATCCCCCTTTTTCTTTTCGTATAATTTTTTTTACTATACCTGTTGCTGTAGCATTATAAACATTATTATTACTCTTGCTCCCGTCGGGATAAATCTGACCCCTTCCCCTGTTCCCGCCTAAGTATATAGGATATTTTAAGAAGTGAACATCTCTCGTAATAGCGGGATCTGGAGAAAGAATAGGAAAGGTAATTTCACTATATTTCTGACCAGGAACGGGGCCTACCACAAGAATATTTTTTTTTGTGGGACGATAGCTTTGAAAAGACAGATTACCTATCTTTTCTTTAATCTCGGGCGAAATACGATCGGGAGGGGCCAATTCAAAACCCTCTGGTAAAATAAGAACAGCCCCCACATTCAAAGCCCCCTTTTTACCATTAGCAAGAACTTGTTTCACTTGCATATCATAAGGAATTCGAACAACTGCTTCAAATACAGTATCGGGAAGTACCGTTTGTGGAACCTCAATATCTACGGGCTTATTAGCTAAATGGCAATTGGCACATACAATACGGCCGGTTGCTTCTCGCGGATTTTCATAACCCTGCTGGGCAAAAATAGGATATGCATTTGAAATGGGTGCTCGAATCATGATATATATCATGAGCAATACGGAAATGGATCGAGTAATCGCTTCCTTTATCCAAGAAAAAGCATTTCTAGTTTGCATGGTCCAATCATTGATCCTGAAAATATTTACAATAAGATTAGGTAGGTTACTTACATAGTTCCCTATCCATGATTCTGCTATTTACTGAAATCATTTTACTAGAAGATAGGACTAGAAGATAGGAAGAATACGAGTAGAAAGAAAAAGGATAAGATTTTGAATGTTTCGCTTTTATATAAAAAAAACAAATTGGATCAATGGATCATTTTTTCAGTCATTCATTGAATGATAAATCACTACAAGCGATGGAGATACCCGATTTAAATAACGGAAAATCCAGTATTTAAAAATTGTATCTAAAATGACTGGAAAAGTGGAAACAAGACCGGATATGATTTGATCATTCTGAGTAAATCCAAAATCTTTATAGACAGAACCAATCATTAGTTCCCAACCATGAGTTGAATGGAATCCTATACATAAATCAGTTAATAAAAGAATAGAAAAAGCTTTTATTGTGTCACTTAAGTTATATAGAAATTCTTGAACCCACGAGTTAAGAATAATGAGTTGTTGATTACCCAGAATAGAATAACCACTTAGAATAAGGAAACAGATTATATTTGTCGAGAAGTGCAAAATCGTATGGATACAATCTTGGTTGTGCGTCTTGATCAATTGGATGGTTTCTTTGTAGATTCCGATACGAAGGTTTTGTAAACGTGTTTCGGGGTATTCCTTTAGCATTTCCTCCAAGAGGAACAGTTCCTCGAACTCTATAAATTTCTTTAAAATAGTTTTTTCTTGAATGATATTCAAGAAAATCTCGGATTGTTTAGTATTCCACCAATTTGTAACCCAAGATTCCAGACTTTTCTTAAATATAAAAGAGATGCACCAGGGCAAAAAGACTATGGATGTAAGACATAGAAGGGGAATGAATGCTTTCTTTTTTGCCATTTTTCGTCTTTAATGAACTCAGCTTCATCTCATTTGTCAACTATATATGATAATAATCTTTCTATCAAGCATAAGTTCTATTCCAAGTAATAGAGCCTATCTATATATCCATTTCTAATTTCTTCAGAGAAATGGATAATCTATTCTCGCTTTTTTTATTTGTAATTCGGAAGTTAGTTCTTTCCTTTCATTTGAAAAAAAGAATCCAAACGAATACAGAAATCAAATAAGAAAAGAATCCACTGCCAATTCGAATGAAGAAGAAAAATATTGTTTCAAAAGCTATCAATTAAAAATTCAAAAAAGAAATGCTTTCTCTAAGAAAGCATTTCTTTTTCGAATTTTTTTTATACAATTATTTCCAATGGTACATCCAAGAATGCGGCCAAGTCCGAAGCTGTTTCGAAAACGCTGGCGCGCGGAGTCCTATCATAATAAACATCAACAGGAGTCAATGGAATGGCCCCCTGTTCTCTGGTGTACATATAAAGGACACCAGTACGAGGTTCTGGGTTAGCGTAAAATTGGAGGGCCAGAATATCTTCTACACGGACGTGGGAAAGAATACAACGATTTTCTCCAGGAAATCCGTAACGAAAAAACCACACCATTCCAATTTGATTATCGTAAAGATTATAACCACTACCCACATTCCAAAAGATTAGAATCCACCAATGAAAACTTACAAAGAGACCCGCGATTCCATAGAAAGTCAGCGTGGCCCCTTGTGGCAAAAAGGGAACTACAAATTCGGACGAATTGAAAGAGAAAAAATTCCTACCATAAAAACTGGAAGCTGAAATAAATAAAACCCCTAATGAACCTAAAAGAGTGAAAGAAGCCCAGAAGAAATTGATTGGTTTTCGGGCCCCTGGTATAGTGTAGATCCATGTGTGTTCTTGTTCTTGGTAGCGACGCATAAGGTGTCCTGACCCCCCAAAAATGTGTTGTTGAACATGAACCAAGAAACCAGCTGTTACAATTAAGACTAGCCCCACTAAAGGCAAAAAAACATCTACCATAAGCATAAAATGGTACCTCAATTTTATATTAGTACCTGTTCTTTTTTGTTGATTGTTAGATTAAATCCTCCTAATCTTATTAAGGCTTATATGATATTAGTATTTTCCTTTTCTCTTGTTTTTTTTTATGGAATAGTTATAAAAAATGGAACAGAATAACAAATCCAAGAAAATCAAATTCACTTTCTCTAAAAAAAGATATGAGATTTTTCCCTACTGCCCGTATCTAAAAAATCTTGTTTTTTTGAACATAAAGAAATAAAGAAGCCATTGCAATTGCTGGAAATACAAGGCCCACTAAAGGAACAAAAACGGAAGGTAAGTTTATCATAAAATGGTACCTCAATTTTATATTTGTACCTGTTCTTTTTTGTTGATTGTAATATTTTTGTTATATTAATTTCATATTTTGATTATTATTATCTTGTAATAAAGATAGTCTATAATCATTCGAATTCATATAGACTTATACTAAGTCTATTGAAAAAATTATACTAAGTGAAGTCTAGCTAAATGAATATATATGACTATCCAGATAATAAACTAATATATATATTATACTCTATACTATAGAGTGAGTATACATAATAAGTATAGAATATAAAAAATCAATAATCAAAAAAATGAATAAGATTTCTTAAGAATCAAAAGCACAAAATAGAAGAATTATGAAATATTAAGGAATGTAGAACTAAATAACTGGATGAATTTCGCCCTCTATCTCTACAAGAAACATGTGTATGATAATACACCTTTTTCTTATTCTTAGTCTTTTTCTATTATTATCTTATTACTTTGCTCTTGTGTGTTATAATTTTATTTTATTTGAAGTTCAAAATTGAAAAAAAAAAGGGATTTTAGGCTCTGCTTTCTTTTTCATTTTGAGTCAAAGGAAAGAAACCATGGAACTGAAATAACTCAGTTAGAACCTCCTTTAAAAGATTACGTGGTACAATTGAATCAAATAAGCCCTTTTGGAATAAAAATTCAGCTGATTGTGAACCTTCGGGCACTTCCTTATTCAACGTTTGTTCAATGACTCTTTTACCCGCAAATGCAATGTAAGCATTTGGTTCAGCAATAATGATATCTCCCAACATGCCAAAACTAGCTGTCACCCCACCAGTAGTAGGAGATGTAAGTATCGATACATAGAATAACTTTTGATTGATTTGATAATCATATAAAGCAGAAGAGATTTTAGCCATTTGCATTAAGCTCAAACTTCCTTCTTGCATACGCGCTCCTCCGGACGCACATACTATAATAAGAGGTAAAAGTTGATTGGTAGCATATTCGATCAACCGGGTTATTTTCTCACCCACTACAGATCCCATACTACCCCCCATAAACTGAAAATCCATAATACCAATTGCTACAGGAATACCGTTTAGTTGACCTGTGCCTGTTTGAACAGCCTCCATTAATCCTGTTCTTTTTTGATAAGAATCAAGACGGTTTTTATAGGGTTCCTCTTCCGAATGAAATTCAATGGGATCCAGAGAAACCATGTCTTCATCCATAGGATTCCAAGTACCTGGATCAATCGAAAGTTCGATTCTATCTGAACTGCTCATTTTCAAATGATATCCACAGTGTTCACAAATATTCATTTTTGATTTCAAGATTTTCTTATAATTTAATCCATAACAATTTTCGCATTCAATCCACAAATGCTTATATTTTTGAGTCTCATCGAGATCATTAGAACTTTCTATTTTTGTAAAATCACTATCATTTGTATTTGCCTCATTCGTGCTAGTTATTATACTAGTACTCTTGCTTTCACCACTATTTCTGACCTTACCATAAATGTAACTATTAAACTCACTGTCATTGTATTTGTCACTATCACCTAAGATGTAACTATCAATACAGATTTGAGAACGAAGATAACTCTCAATGCAACTATTAATGTTATTATTCCAATTCGATTTCGTATCATACATGGAATAATCATCATCACTCTTAGAGCCATTCTTCAAATAGCTAGAATTATTATAACTAGAGAAAAAACTTTCTGGTTCATTTAGAAAAGAATGATCATTGTCAATCTCCAAAATGTGATTTTCAATAGCAAAATATATGGAATAACTCTTCCTCTTACTATCCATAACTAAAAAAGTTTTATCCGATAGGAAATTCCGTATGTTCCTGAAATAATCAACATTGCTGTAACTAGAATTCTCACTATTCCAACTATGAATGTTTTTATCCATATCAGTTAAAATTGGGAGGTCTTCACTTACACCGGTGTTTTCATCAATAGGACCAAAACTATCTAGTGATTTACTTAAACCACACCTGTATTCTAATTCTCTATTACTATTAAACAGCATTGAATTTAACCACCATTTTTTCTTCATGGAACTTTTTTCCTCTATTTACATGAAAATAGAATAGATGGATAGTCATTTCATGAAGAATCATAGAAATACTTTCTTTTTCATATTCTATGTCATTTAGTTAATATCAATAAAAAATTCTATTGAATATAATTTTCAATAGAATAAGTATATAAATCCAATCACTAAGATTAATAATTGATAATAATAACGAGCGAGTGGGTATTCAAAAAAAATTCTTTTTTTTTCTTGAAAAACCAGAGTCTTATTTCACTACATATGTAATGTGCTGGAATTTTTTTTTTGAAAAAAATCGAATATCAAATAATATATGAAATATTATGAAAATTAGAATATTTCATAAATTCGATTTTCAATGATTAGATTTTTTGAAATGAAGAAAAAAAGAAGGGGTAATCTTTATTCGGATATACAATTTATATTCAAATAGGTATATATCATGAATTCTGGGACGGAAGGATTCGAACCTCCGAATAACGGGACCAAAACCCGCTGCCTTACCGCTTGGCCACGCCCCATTTTTGATTCGACACTAATAATATTATTGGTTGTTCGTCAATTCCAGTTATAAAAAACTCTCTATTGAATAATTTGTTGCTAGGATTTTGATATGCATAGATATCGAATTAAACTGAATTTATTGATCATTACATAGAATTCAATTAAGATATTGTATGAAAGTATGATTTCTTCTCTTTTTGATTTCAGAATGCAAAGATTTTGAACTGGATAAGTTCAAATCAAAAAAGGATTGGGGGGTCTGATCTTATTTGATTCATTTTTTTTCGTTTTATTACTCATTTCTTAATATTCATTATAGATATTATAGATATGAATATTAAGAAATGGGTAATAAATATGAATTCAATATTTGAATTATTTATATTTCAATTCATATCCATTTTTCAAATCATTTTCTATTTGATTATTCTTATATATATTCTAGAATATATTTCTTTATAACTTTTTTATAAATCTATTTCTTTATAATTCTTTGATTTTTTCTTTCATTTTAATATTGAATTCTTAATCTAAAAGTATAATAAAGAAGAATTATATTAGAATTAATCATATATAATTAATCATATAATATATAATAATATACAATAAAAAAAATTCGAATTCAAAAAAAGCAAAAATACAATTCATTTTCTTAAAGAACAACATTTTTGTTATGCTTAATATCTTTAGCTTGGTCTGTATTTGTATTCACTCTGCCCTTTATTCAAGTGGTTTTTTCTTGGCGAAATTACCTGAAGCTTACGCTTTTTTGAATCCAATTGTAGATATTATGCCAGTCATACCCCTACTCTTTCTTCTCTTAGCTTTTGTTTGGCAAGCTGCTGTAAGTTTTCGATGATATCTTTCATTTGAATAATGTCCTAAAAAAATTCAGAAATTATTCGAAAACAAAAATTCGAACATTTTAACATTTTCTAAGATCAGATAAGTCTTACAGTGTGAATCCTTGATTCCAATATTGAAATTTTTTGATAGACAAGAAAAATCCGGACCATCTCATCATTTCCGTTTTTTCCATTCAAAAATCAAAATCAAATTATTAGATTTGAGTCCACCACCACCAATACCTGGATATCAATTGTGGATATGAAAGAAAATCTTTGGTAATGGTAATAAAAGGCTCGACTCTTACTACAAATCAATTTTCTAATTTTTTTCGATTTCCTCGAAATCACTTAATTTCTTAGAAACTTAGTATCAAAGGAAACATAAAAATAATGTGAAATAGAAGAGAAACCATTCTCTTTCTCTGTCGTTTTTTTTTTTTTATTATCTTGGAGATTTTGTAATGCTTACTCTAAAACTATTTGTTTACACGATAGTGATTTTCTTTGTTTCTCTTTTCATCTTCGGATTCCTATCTAACGATCCAGGACGTAATCCAGGACGTGAAGAATAAGAAAATCTTTTTTGTTTTATGTGTTTTCCTTCCTTGTGATGGATTTTGAAATATTTTTCGTTTTTCTATCTATTTTACATCTTTAACTAGTAAAAAAATGAAACAAACAAGGAAGGAAAACAAAAAAAAGAAGCTCCATAAGTTCAAAATAAAAAAATGCCAAATCATCAATCAACGGAAACGGAAAGAGAGGGATTCGAACCCTCGGTACAAAAATTCGTACAACGGATTAGCAATCCGACGCTTTAGTCCACTCAGCCATCTCTCCCCAATTCACAAAATAGAATTATTATGTTTATGTTACATTGCATAAACAAAAAGAACAAAAAGTAGGGCTTGAAAAAAGCCTTCTTTCTTTATATCTTATTTGATATATTTGAGATAGATATCTTAATCTCTTTTTTTTGATTTGATTTCTATTCATTTTTTTTATATGAAAATTTATATATCAAATTCATAATAATTTTTCTATTTTTTATTACTCCTTCTTTTGTTTTCGGGTAACGTATCTATCCAAAAAAGGAATGGAACTATGGATTTTTGCACAATGCATTTTTGTGTTATGAATTAAGTGATTTTGTCGAGATGTATCCCTCAAAATACCTTCAGTAAAAACAAGATCCAAAAATGAGATTCGCCCCCTTTTCTTAATTTCATTAGGGGGCCCCTTACGAAACATGTCAACACTTCAATTTTCATAAAATTATGCCCCTAATTTCATAAATTATGCCTATTTCATAATTATGACTGATTCCCTTGTTCGACAAAAGATCCTTTTATATACAATAATGGTATTGTAGCGGGTATAGTTTAGTGGTAAAAGTGCGATTCGTTCTATAGACCCCTTCATAGTTAAGGGATCCCTTGCGTGATTCATATCACGATCAAAAACTTTATTTCTTACTTAAAGGGCTTTAATCCTTTATACCTCTCAACGAACGATTCGAGGAATAATATACATTATCGTAATTTGTATACAATTTAGAATTGATTTTAAAATTATGAAACATAAGTTTTTGGAATTGGATCAAGAATCCCAATTTTTTAAGATGAGTTAAAGGATCCAGGGAAAAAGATATAGACAATTTGTTTCCAATCGTAACTAAATCTTCCATTGTTTTATATTATTTGTTTTGTATAGGAGAGATTGAAGCAAAATAGCTATAAAACGATTTTTCTAGTTTACTAGAAAAATCAACATATTTTTTAGCTCGACGGAAATCTTATTCTTTTCCTAAAGATTCTGTCAAATAGAAATAGAGAACGAAGTAACTAGAAAAAAACATATTGTTCGAATACTCCTCTTCTATAGGGATCATCTAAAAAGCAAGCTGTTTTAAATTCATACAGAAAGGCTGACATAGATGTTATGGGTCATTTTTTTTCATGTATTCCATCTCTTAAATTCTTCTGTAAAGGAGCTGAATGAAACAAAAGTTTCACGTTCAGTTTTGAATTAGAGACGTTCAAACAAAATGATAAATGAACGTCGACTATAACCCCTAGCCTTCCAAGCTAACGATGCGGGTTCGATTCCCGCTACCCGCTTATATCCTATATTTATATTTATTCTATTTGAACCTATCGTTTTCTATTATAGATGAATATTTTTTTATTACTAAATTAGATTAGTTCATTTTTTTATTTAGTAAATGAACTAATTATTCATTTCAATTTCTTTCTTTTTATTTATTTAGTTTTAGTTATTCAAATTCAATTGAATTTGAATTTTTTCTTTCACTTTTCACGAAAATCTCGTGACTCGTGAAAAGTGAAAGAAAAGCGCCCATTGTCTAATGGATAGGACAGAGGTCTTCTAAACCTTTGGTATAGGTTCAAATCCTATTGGGCGCAAATTTATTGCACATAAAATCTTTTGCATATATATCTATTAATATATGAAATGAATAAGAATATATTAATTCTTATATCTTAATTGAATTTCTATATTTCTAAAAATAGATCGTGAATTTCTTATCTTTTTTATTCTTTTTTTTTTAGAATCAAATTCTTTCTTTTCATTTGAATAACATTTTCAATTCTATTCAAATGAAAAGAAAAGCTATTCAAAGAGAAAAATTAGAAAGTTATGGAATTATTAATCAATTTTTTTCTACCTGTTCAATTTTTTTCTACCTGTTCCTGGAGTAAAAAGAGTTCCATCTGTTCCTGAATAGCTTCCTTCAAAAGGGCTTCTGCTTCCCCAGTGAATGTCTTGGTAGCAGATATGATTTCGTTGAATTGAGGTTTATTCGTTTTTAAATAAGCCCGTAACTCAACGAGAAATTTCCTGACCTGTTCAATTTCTAATGAATCAAGATAACCATTCGTTCCAGTATAAATAGTGATTATCTGTTCTTCCACAGTGAGAGGGGCTGATTGGGATTGTTT